GTTATAAAATAAAGAATGAAAATAGAACAAATTAGATAAATAAAAAAAAGGGGGGGTCAAAATATATATTTTTCCTATTTTCTTCCATATTAATTCAAAGTTGAATGAAGTTAAACAACAAAGTTCTTATTCTTTTTTTGTTTTAATATTCATTATTTTGAATTCTTTTTTATTTTGAATTCTTTTTTATTTATAATATAAATAATTCGATAGAATAAAAATAATAAATATAAATATTCTATATTATAATTCGAATATAATAAAAAAAATGAAAATTTTTTAATTAGATTATTTTACTCAACTCACGAGTTGCTCAATAAATCTGTTGATTTGAAATCACAGGATGGGTAGATGTCACAGATGATGAATTTATTTCTTACCTATGTAACTATATATATTTGTTCGTCTGTAATAATAATAATTGATTGATGAATCAAAAAATTTCAATTGTATCTTTCAAGTGGTATTTTTTCTTATCTTCCAATTTAATTTTTCTCTCAAAAATGGAAACTTAGGGAAGTGCTTTAGAAACATAAACATATGTATAAAAAGAACATATTTCATTTAGCTTCTTTATGTTCACTATAACTAGTTATTTCGGTTTTCTACTAGTGGTTTTAACTATAACCTCAGCTCTGTTTATCGGTCTGAGTAAGATACGACTTATTTGATTTGAAATTTTGAAATGAATTGGAATTTTTGTGATATTCCAGATATTCTATAGTTCTTTACTGTCTCAATTTCAAATTCTTGGGCATTGAGATTCATGGTCAATACAGATTCATATTTAAGGATAAATATTACCTCCCCCTTTCCCTTTAAAAAAAATAAAAATGATTGAAGTTTTTCTATTTGGAATCGTATTAGGTCTAATTCCTATTACTTTGGCTGGATTATTTGTAACTGCATATTTACAATACCGACGTGGTGATCAGTTGGACCTTTGATTAATTAACATATCTTTTATTTCTTGACCTCCTATTTATTTGTTTTAACCCTAATATAATATAATCCGCAGGGGGTCAAATGCAGACTTGAGACTGCTGTTCCATTATTTCAGTGTAATTCTCAATCTAACAAGAATCGAATCACGCTCTGTAGGATTTGAACCTACGACATCGGGTTTTGGAGACCCGCGTTCTACCGAACTGAACTAAGAGCGCTTTATTATCATAAAAAATGTTATGTGACCCCAATACATCTTGCATGCATATACTATATCAATATATTGATATTGAGTATGTATGTATGTCCAATTTGAATCGGTCTCAATTGATCCCTTGTTACTGCTCATACGATAAGTAATAGTTAGGGATAGGGATGACAGGATTTGAACCCGTGACATTTTGTACCCAAAACAAACGCGCTACCAAGCTGCGCTACATCCCTTTCCATTGGTTTCCAGTGTCATTGTAAAGAATCTTTGTCTTGTTTTCCACATTTTTTTTCTCCGTTGATATATATATATATCAATTATCCTGCCATTTTTATCTTTCTTTTTAGTTTCATATCCTATAATATAGAATATGAAAAATCAAAATATTCTATAGCTATAGAAAAATAATAATATAATATTTAATTAATAAAATAAGCATATTTAAAATAAAAATAGAAAAAATAGAATAATTCAAAATATTTTTGATATTAATATAATAAAATTCATAATATAATAATAATAGAATATAATTCACTATTATTCTATTAATAATATAACTATGTATTCTATTAATAATATATTATATTAATTAATAATATATTATATTAATAATAAATAATAATAATTTAATAATAATAATAAAATAATAAAAATATAGAATAATATTAATTAATATAAATTAATTAATATAATTAAATAAAAAAAAAAAGAATCTATAAAAAAAAATAATATTCTATTAAAAATAATATTCTATTATAGAATTATATATAGAATTATATCTATATATATATAATTCTATAATTACTATTTATATATATATTCTATATAATAATAGTAATATATAATAATAGTAATAGAAATAGTAATAGAATTAAGAATAAGAATTTTCTTATAATAAGAAAAATTTATATAATAAGAAAAATTATAATAATAAAAGACTTATTATGTTATGAGATAAAAAAAATAGGAAATTCCACTAAGTAAAATGATTTTTAGGGAATGCTCGGGCAGAAATAGACCTCTTTTTTTAGTTAAAAAAAAAATATCTAATGAATCGTTGTACATTTCAATTTGAATTAGAACTTCTGCCGACAAATACAAGTGGTTATTAACTAAATAACGATCTGATCATATTCCTATATGTAATTATGTATTACAAATTACAATAAAGAATAAAAAGAAGGAGGATTTAAAATGCGAGATCTAAAAACATATCTTTCCGTGGCACCAGTGGTAAGTACTCTATGGTTTGGGGCTTTAGCGGGTCTCTTGATAGAGATCAATCGTTTATTCCCGGACGCATTGATATTCCCCTTTTTTTCATTCTAGTTATTGGCACGGTAAGGGGTGAAGAAGATTAGAGATCCAATCAAATATCTGTGATTAATCTCCTCTTTTTTTATTTCTTTTTTACTTTTTTAGTTTTAGAATTAGAATAGGTTAGAAAAGAGAAAGAATAAAGGTGGATTCGGCTTCAGTGAAACTCGGAATCTGGCCCAGGCTTGAATGGAATTGAATTTTTAATTCAATTCCATTTCTATTAAAAATTCTATTAATAATAGAGTGAGACCAGAAATGGAAATGGAATGCTAAGGCGGGGACAACAATATCATACAAGATACTTAAATGAAAACTGAAATACTGTACTGCGCTTCGATTCGAAATATAGTTCGAAATCTTTGTATTACTTAATTATTACTGTACTATATTAAATTAATTGGAACGAAATCTTTCATAATTTGATTTCGAATTATCAACTTCTACTTTTTTTCCTTTCTTCTTCGCTTCAAATCCGAAAATAGAAGAGTTAAGTGAATCAAAAACCCAAAGGAGGTTCATGGCCAAGGGTAAAGATATCCGAGTAAATGTTATTTTGGAATGTACCGGTTGTGATAAAAAGAATGTTAATAAAGAATCAACGGGTATTTCCAGATATATTACTCAAAAAAATCGACACAATACGCCTAGTCGATTGGAATTGAGAAAATTCTGTCCCTGTTGTTGCAAACATATGATTCACGCAGAGATAAAGAAATAGAGAAAATTGATCGCTTGTGTCTTAGTCTTCCAAGGAACATGAAAAATTATCTATTTTTCATATATATTATATAAAATATAAAATAAATTATATACATATAACATTATATAACATATATTTCATTATATAACAACATATATTAAATCTATATATATAAGTCTATATATATAAGAAAGTAAGAATAAGAAATAAAACAAATCCTTTTTTTAAGAAATGTGATTTTCGGGATAGGAATAAACAAACCATGGATAAATCTAAGCGACTCTTTCTTAAATCCAAGCGATCTTTTCGTAGGCGTTTGCCCCCGATCCAATCGGGGGATCGAATTGATTATAAAAACATGAGTTTAATTAGTCGATTTATTAGTGAACAGGGAAAAATATTATCTAGACGTGTGAATAGATTGACCTTAAAACAACAACGATTAATTACGATTGCTATAAAACAAGCTCGTATTTTATCTTCGTTACCTTTTCTTAATAATGAAAAACAATTTGAAAAAAGCGAGTCGACTGCTAGAACTACTACTACTGTTCTTAAAACAAAAAAAAAATAGAGTTACTCTTCAATTGAATTCTAATTTGAATCGAAACTCCAATCAAATGTGGATTGATGTTTTGTTCGAAAACTACGACAATCAAATTTTGGTTGTTGTGTTGTAAGAAAAAAGAGAATAGGTGAAGAAGGATAAATCTTTTTTTATTGAGCGTGGTTGTTCATTTTGATGACTTTATCATATTAATTCTATTTTATCATACAAATCTCTATTCTACTACCTTCCCGGAGTTCAGGCTCCGGGGAATTTTGGTTTTTATGATCTCGTTGGCAATCATAAAAAGACAATTCCCTTTTAATATAGCTATTTGTGCAACTATTTTACGATTAAGAAGCAATTGCCTCTTGTACAGATTATGCATTAAATTGCTATAAATATAGTATATTTTTTTATTCTCGCCAATTACTCCATTTATTCGATTTATTCGACTGATCCACAAACCACGAAAATCCCTTTTTTTCCTATCTCTATCCCGATGAGCCGAAACCAAAGCTTTTATTTTCTGTTGAGTAATAGTTCGAGTAAGTCTTGAATGAGCCCCGCGAAAGCTTGATGTAAATAAACGAATTTTTGTCCTTCGTTTCCGAGCTATATATCCTCGTTTAATTCTGGTCATTGAATAAATGAGACTTTGGTGAATAACTATTTGAATTTTTTTCTTTCAGTTATTCTTTTCCCCTTCGTAGTCTATTAATAACAAAAATGGATTCTTCCAATGTATAAAATATAAATTCCAATGGCTTTTGCTACTATAACCTTCCCAACCACGATTTTTTTTTTTTTTTCTAAGCATTTAACCTCGAAATAAGAAATTGTATTGATACTAGGTATCAAAAAACATAGTAAATTAAATAGAAATAGAAATAGATAAAAAAATGGCGGGTTCCATCGTTTCTATGATTCCTTTTTAAACGGCGAGGTCCTCTCTATACACCGGAGCCCCTTCCTTCATTTAATCAATGTTATTGTTAACTTGTACAGTTCACACTCTTTGGCTCTACCCATGAAATATCTAGTAATAGGTCTTTCACAACGAAATCTGGCTATACAGTAACGGTATTTAAGTATGAAGATTAGCTGGGTAGCTGACCCTCTTAGTCCGTTCTTGTAAAATTAAGGGCAAAATTTTTCTTTAATTGAAATAGGATTTTCCCCACTTAATGGATAACCATTTGCTACCAATGGGGAAGTCTTTCTCATCTTAAATTGCAAATTGAGGTGATTGGGTTTGCACCAATCGAAACCATAAATTTAATACACAATAGAAATATATATATTATTAATATAATAGATTTTATAATAGATTTTTTTTAAGTTAAGATAGTGTGAATGGAAGAACTCCATTCACACTATCTTAACCGATCATCGATACTGCAAAAATTTGTTTCCTTCCTTTCTTTTGTCTTAGTCTATGATATGAACGAGTCGCACATACACCCTAGTACACGTTCCTCGGCGCTGAGGGCATCCCCGAAGAGCAGGGGATTTCGTGACATTTCGGATTGGCTGTCTTGTGTTTCTAATAAGTTGTTTCATAGTTGGCATGGTGAGTCGTATACATCGTATACATAATGAACCGGTTTAGATCAATCCTAACCCGATGTACTTCTATTATATTAATAAATAGATTAATTAATAGAAATATTCTAACTATTCTATTAAATCTGGTAAGAAGATTAAGATAAGAAGATAAAATTAAGAAGAGAAAATGGAATCTCAAATTGTTTATTTTCGAGGAATACTTGCTGCTAATTTTTTATTCAACCGCTACAAGATCAACAATTCCGTGGGCTTGGGCTTCTGCTGCTGACATAAAAACATCCCTTTCCATGTCTTCGGATACAAGCCATAAAGGTTTACCTGTTCTTTGTACATAAACCCTTGTGATAGTTTCGCGCAGTTTCAGTAGTTCTTCCGCTTCCAGGATAAATTCTCCCGTTTGTGCCTCATAAAAAGAACTAGCGGGTTGATGGATCATTACCCTGATGATATAACATAATAAACCCTTATCTCACACGATAAGGTGAGAGAGATAAATAAAAATAATAAAAAAAAAAACAAACAAAGATAGAATTGAACAACCGTACGGGCATCTTTTGCGTATTGCATACGGCTGTACTATGGAATTTATTTTTACCTTCCATCAAAGAAATAGAAAATATACTAGGTCTATCAGACCCAGATCAGTAAATGATCCAATAACCACCCTTCCTTTTTGTTTGGGAGTATTTTAAAAATACTATGATGGTTCCGTTGCTTTATTATTTCGTCTCGTCTCTTATTCAGCAATCCAAAAGTTTCTTTTTTTTTTTTTCAAAATAGTTAAAATATTGTTTTTTTTCATATTCTTTCATAACATAAATATTGTTAAAAGCTTTCCGGTGTGAAAACTTAAAACTAAAAAGTTTGTGACACTGAAATAGGCTCCTAATAGATCAGATAAAATCGTAAATACCCCCTCTTTCATACTACTCTTTCGATACATAATCGAATGGTTTTGAAAACAAAAATTTGCATATCGAACTCAAAGTGCCATGCTATTATTACTAAATATTCATATGGTGAAGGCATAGTCTTCTTTTTTTTCTCAAATAAAAGAATCGTTGGCGCCAAGCGTGAGGGAATGCTAGACGTTTGGTAATTTCTCCTCCTGCCAAAATAAAAGATCCCATTGAAGCGGCTAATCCCATGCATACTGTCTGTACATCTGGTTGTACAAATTGCATAGTATCATAAATAGCTATTCCGGGTATTACCCATCCGCCCGGAGAATTTATAAACAGATATAAATCTTTGTTATCGTCCTCCATACTGAGATATACCATAAGGCCAATAAGTTGATTCGATATTTCACTATCAACCTCTTGGCCTAAAAAAAGTAGTCTTTCTCGATAAAGTCGATTGATTAGGATCAAATTTTATCCCTTTAGAGCCGTACATGCATCTTTTGATGCATACGGTTCTCCAAAAATCGCAAACAAAAAGGAATCAATGTGTCGATTTCAACCCTCTTTCCTTTTTTTTTCATAATGGATTTTTTCAAACTTCTAACGAAAGGAAAGGTCTTTTTCTTACATTTTTCAAGAAAGACTGCTTTTTGACCCCTTTAATTATCTATATTCTATATTAATCTATATTCTATTAGAATATAAGAAATATAACAAAAAAAAATAAGAAAAAAATAATGTACTAAACTTATTGAACTAACTTCTCATTGATGTATTGTTTTCATCGAGATCGAACCCAAATCGCAATGTAATTTTCTTGTTTCTGAATGGGTTTCTTCAATTCTTTTTCAATTCTTTTAGGTTTCTTTTCTACTCTGAGTAAAGATCTGCCCGATTTTTATTTGCACATATAGGACAAATACTGCAATACCATGTCTTTTTGCTACGACTTCCTTTTTTTCTTAATTTCTTATTTCATGTTTTCTGTCAAATATATGACATGATAGAAGTAGTAATCGTAGATATATTACCAATTGGTTTTTTTCTAAACAGAGCCTGGGTGCTTCATTTTATTGGTCCAACCAAGCCAACCATAAATTTTTCTAAATTTAGAATAATAATCTGGATACCCCCCAAAAAAAGATCAAAAAATAGATCTAATTACACTTCATTACACTTCACGCTCCAAATTTTTGATGATTCAATCAATTTTTTTTGGGGTGAAAGAGAGGATATCTCGATCGGGGGAGAGAACGGGGAAATCCCATATGACCCAATATATCTCACAAGTCGCACTATATATCAACCCAAGATGCATCTTCCTCTCCAGGACTTCGAAAGGGTACTTTTGGAACACCAATGGGCATTAAATGGAGAAAAAAAGAAGTCGTATATCTCACTTTGGTATGGAAACGTAAGAATGGGTTTATTGTGTTAAAAATGATTTGTTTTTATCATATTGTATTTTTAAATCATAAAAGGGAAGACCAAATGAATAATGTAAAGTTCTTACGAATAGGTCCTTGGGGTGATAAATGAATATGTCTGCATTCACTGATATAAACACTCATATAAAATAGGGTCAACCCCCTACCACCATTGCGTATTGTTACTTATCGGGTATAGAATAGATCTGCTTCTTTTTGTTCCTAAGAATAGAATTGTTCCATTATTACTAAAAAACTAGAACAAATATTAATCCTTTACCCGAGATAATCTACTGAAAGGGGAGGGTCCATAGTATAGTTTTTTCCAGTGCAATAAAGTTACATAGTGTCTATTTTTTGTTGATATAAGGGGTACTTTCATGGGTTTGCCTTGGTATCGTGTTCATACTGTTGTATTAAATGATCCCGGCCGTTTGCTTTCTGTCCATATAATGCATACAGCTCTGGTTGCTGGTTGGGCCGGTTCGATGGCTCTATATGAATTAGCAGTTTTTGATCCCTCTGACCCTGTTCTTGACCCAATGTGGAGACAGGGTATGTTCGTTATACCCTTCATGACTCGTTTAGGAATAACCAATTCGTGGGGCGGTTGGAATATCACAGGGGGGACTATAACGAATCCGGGTATTTGGAGTTACGAAGGTGTGGCTGGGGCACATATTGTGTTTTCGGGCTTGTGCTTTTTGGCGGCTATCTGGCATTGGGTCTATTGGGATCTAGAAATCTTTTCTGATGAACGTACCGGAAAACCTTCTTTGGATTTGCCCAAAATCTTTGGAATTCATTTATTTCTTGCAGGGGTGGCTTGTTTTGGTTTTGGCGCATTTCATGTAACAGGATTGTATGGTCCTGGAATATGGGTGTCCGACCCTTATGGACTAACCGGAAGGGTACAATCCGTAAACCCCGCATGGGGTGTGGAAGGTTTTGATCCTTTTGTTCCGGGTGGAATAGCGTCTCATCATATTGCGGCAGGAACATTGGGCATATTAGCGGGCCTTTTCCATCTTAGTGTGCGTCCACCCCAACGTCTATACAAAGGATTGCGTATGGGAAATATTGAAACCGTCCTTTCCAGTAGTATCGCTGCTGTCTTTTTTGCAGCTTTTGTTGTTGCTGGAACTATGTGGTATGGTTCAGCAACTACTCCGATTGAATTATTTGGTCCCACTCGTTATCAATGGGATCAGGGATACTTCCAGCAAGAAATATATCGAAGAGTTGGTGCTGGGCTAGCCGAAAATCAAAGTTTATCAGAAGCTTGGTCTAAAATTCCTGAAAAATTAGCTTTTTATGATTACATCGGCAATAATCCGGCAAAGGGGGGGTTGTTTAGAGCAGGCTCAATGGACAATGGAGATGGAATAGCTGTCGGTTGGTTAGGACATCCTATCTTTAGAGATAAAGAGGGGCGTGAACTTTTTGTACGTCGTATGCCTACTTTTTTTGAAACATTTCCGGTTGTTTTGGTAGACGGAGACGGAATTGTTAGAGCCGATGTTCCTTTTCGAAGGGCAGAATCGAAGTATAGTGTCGAACAAGTAGGTGTAACTGTTGAGTTCTATGGTGGCGAACTCAATGGAGTCAGTTATAGTGATCCCGCTACAGTGAAAAAATATGCTAGACGTGCTCAATTGGGTGAAATTTTTGAATTAGATCGTGCTACTTTGAAATCGGATGGTGTTTTTCGTAGCAGCCCAAGGGGTTGGTTTACTTTTGGACATGCTTCGTTTGCTCTGCTCTTCTTTTTCGGGCACATTTGGCATGGTGCTAGAACCTTGTTCAGAGATGTTTTTGCTGGTATCGACCCAGATTTGGATACTCAAGTAGAATTTGGAGCATTCCAAAAACTTGGAGATCCAACTACAAGAAGACAGGTAGTCTGATAGAACATTCTTTTGTTCCTTTTCTACTTTTTTTTTGTTGTTGTGATTTGAATTTGACATAGGGAACCAGATAAATCTTGATTTGAATCATTACATTTTGTTTTACTCTTGTTCTTTCTTTTTCTTTATCCGGGAGATGATCCCAAATAAACAGGTATGAAAGCTATAATTGTAAACCACGATCAAATCTATGGAAGCATTGGTTTATACATTCCTCTTAGTCTCGACTTTAGGAATCATTTTTTTCGCTATATTTTTTAGAGAACCCCCTAAAGTTCCAACTAAAAAAAGGTGAAATGATTTTTCATTATCTCAATTGAAGTAATGAGCCCCCAATATTGGGATATTGGGGGCTCATTACTTCAACTAGTCCCCATGTTCTTCGAATGGATCTCTTAGTTGTTGAGAGGGTTGCCCAAAAGCAGTATATAAGGCATACCCAGTAAAACTTACAAGTAAACCAGATATAGAGATGGCAACTAGGGTTGCTGTTTCCATTATTATATAATTTCAAGACCACAATGGATCTATAGGATAAGATCCTTTATTTACAGCGGAGTGGTATACAAAGTCAACAGATCTCAATGAATAAAAAATAGGATTTATGGCTACACAAACCGTTGAAAGTAGTTCTAGATCTGGTCCAAGACGAACTGTTGTAGGAGATTTATTGAAACCATTGAATTCAGAATATGGTAAAGTAGCTCCGGGGTGGGGAACTACTCCTTTGATGGGTGTTGCAATGGCTCTATTTGCGATATTTCTATCTATTATTTTGGAGATTTATAATTCGTCCATTTTATTGGACGGAATTTCTATGAATTAGATTCACAAGAACCGACTAACTAGCTTTTCAATAGACAGTAAAGTGAAAAATTTGGATCTTTTATTTGTAGCCCATTCCATTTTTTTTGGTAGTTCGACCGCGGAATTTCTTTGTTTCTGTATTTCCGGAATATGAGTGTGTGACTTGTTATAATTGATCCTATTGATAGTACAGAACAAAAAATGGATCTGTCATCTTGATAGAGATGGTTTTACCCCGTCAGATATTTATTCTAGTATCTGGAGCACGGAATATAGAAAATAGGTTCTAAAGTATTAAAACTATGATTCATACTTCATATTTAGACCTCGCAACCGGACTAAAATAATTTTTCAAAGAGTTAGAAGAATAAATCAAAAGATTTTGATTCTTTCAAACTTCCGCCGCTTATCTTTTTTTTGATCAAAGGACAAACGTTTCTTTGGATTTTTTCATTATATCTATTCAGTGAATAAGTGATGATCCAGCAGTTCTTACTCAGGGAATTTTTGGACTTCGATTAAAGGTTTTTTTTGAATCATCGTGGTTCTGGTATGAATCTGAGGTTTTTTTAATTGATTCATATGGTCTTAACAAGAGAATTCCTATCAATAATAATAATAATAAATAAGACAGCAGTAAAATCGCATTACACACACAAATCAAAAAATGAAATAAATAATAGAATATTCAAGAGGCCTGTAAGTAAGGATCAAGATAAACAAAACAAGATAAATACAAGTGAGCCGACTTGATATTTTGGCATTATAACCACAAAGAATAGCTTTCGGATTTCTATTTTTTCTTATCTTCAGAGAAGATTGGAATCATAGGATTAAGTTAAAAAGTTTCAAACTTTCTATTACACATATCCGTTTCCGTTACAACCAGTATTGGGGTATTTCTGTTTGAGCCGTACGAGATGAAATTCTCATATACGGTTCTCGGGGGGGGGGTTCCCTTGGTTCACCTATCTCAATAAAGTCTATGATTGGTTCGAAGAACGTCTTGAGATTCAGGCGATTGCCGATGATATAACTAGTAAATACGTTCCTCCTCATGTCAACATATTTTATTGTTTAGGAGGAATTACACTTACTTGTTTTTTAGTCCAAGTAGCGACGGGGTTTGCTATGACTTTTTATTATCGTCCGACCGTTACTGAGGCTTTTGCTTCTGTTCAATATATAATGACTGAAGCAAACTTTGGTTGGTTAATCCGATCAGTTCATCGATGGTCGGCAAGTATGATGGTCTTAATGATGATCCTACACGTATTTCGCGTGTATCTCACCGGTGGTTTTAAAAAACCTCGCGAATTGACTTGGGTTACGGGTGTGATTTTGGCTGTATTGACCGCATCTTTTGGGGTAACTGGTTATTCCTTACCTTGGGACCAAATTGGTTATTGGGCTGTAAAAATTGTAACAGGCGTACCCGAAGCTATTCCTGGAATAGGGTCGTCTGTGGTAGAGTTATTACGCGGAAGTGCTAGTGTGGGACAATCTACCTTGACTCGTTTTTATAGTTTACATACTTTTGTATTACCTCTTCTTACTGCCGTATTTATGTTAATGCACTTTCTAATGATACGTAAGCAAGGCATTTCCGGTCCTTTATAGAGAATATGGATCATAGATATTTGTAATCAATCATTTATCATTGGGGGGAGGAACAATAGTATTTCATTGCTACAAATATGGATTATTTAAAAGAATAAGACATGTATTTGGATATTTTCCTTCAACTTAAAAAAAAAAATTGGATTATTTATTTTATTTGACATACATGAATAGTTGAAGGCAACTCTCCGAAGAAAAAATGGATTATGGGAGTGTGTGACTTGAGCTAGTGATTGGGCCGCGCAGATATATGACTTTATCTTATCTGCCACATTTGAATTTACAATTAAATGTGTCTTTGTTTCAACCGCCGCGCAAGGCCCCTACAGAGGATAGGCCGGTTCGCTTGAAGAAAATCTTTTCTATGATCATACTCAATCATATCCTGCATGAACAGGCTCCGTAAGATCCAGTAAAATAAGTGATGTGGTATAATCCAGATTATGTCTTATCTATTTCACTTAACTTACATAGTATGGAAATGCATTCATTTCCTATGCATTGACTCGATTTATGATACTATCGGAGTGAAACAAGTAGAT